TTGAAGAGACTGTCAGAATTTTTATAGGATCAATAAATTAAGAAATTCTAGTTTTACTGTTATATAACATAGATAGAGGAATAATTCATTGGTATGAATAGAGCAAAAACTAAAAAGTTATGGGAGTGATGACTCCTATATAGTTTTATACAACCTTTCTCTATTATTTTTTATTTCGTTTGATTAGAGTGAAACTCCTTAAAAACCTCCGCTTTCTGTAAAATATCACGAACTGTTTCTGTAGGTTGAGCACCTTTCTCAAGGAAATATAGAATAGCAGGAACATTTAAATAAGTTTGATTCTTTATCGGATCATAAAAACCTACTTTCCGAAGATCTCGTCCTTCTCTTCGGGACCGAACATCAATTGCAACGATTCGATAGACGGCTCATTGGGATAGATGTAAAAAAAAATCCCCCCCTAGAAACGTATAGGAAGTTTTCTCCTCGTACGGCTCGTTAAAAATGATTCTAAGTTCTACTTAATGTATAGAAACAATCACAAATGGGTCTAATTAGATTATGGTTTAAATCCCCCTTTCGTGTTCTTACTTCCTTAAAAAAAGCATTTGTACTCATAACTCAAGTTCGATAACTCTCAAGTGGCTCAAAGGAAAATATTTAAGCATTTCATTTATTGAGTGGTCTTGAAACCCCCCTTTTTTTGTTTCTTTCGTTTCAACCAATCTATTTTCATTTTTTTTATGGTCCAATTATAGAAACAGTGGAAAAGATCTTTTCTTGTTTTGGGATCCTTTAATCTTTGTTTTAAATCATTGGGTTTAGACATAACTTCGGTGATTCTTAATCCTTTCAAAATGGCAGCAACATACCTTTTTTTGCGATTGATTTCTAGTAAAGAATCATAGAAAAGTGATTCTCATGTGATACACTTTGTCAACGATATACTTACGAAGTTGTTCCAATTTATTGATTGGCATTAACCATAGACCTTCGCCCCTGAGAAATGAATAAATACTTTCTACTCGAGCTCCATCATGGGCTATTTCCATTACAACCCAATGGAGTTTCTAGTGAAACAGAATAAATGATGTCGAGTCAAGAGCACCTTCATTCTTATATAAAATGGTGGATGTAAAAATCCACAACGGATCGTGTCTTTCAAGTCGCACGTTGCTTTCTACCACATCGTTTCAAACGAAGTTTTACCATAACATTTCTCTAATTTGGAACCGGTATGGAATTGATTCAATTATAGAATCGTGAATAATCATTGGTTCATTCGCTACATAGTAATCTATCACTTTTCTTCTAGATAGATGGATAGAACTTTTTCTGACGAGGTTTTTGCACGAATTCCACGTAACCCCAATTTTATTGTATAGTATAAATGCAAGATTTTTTTTTCGTTTATTTTTATGAAATGAATAAAAAAGACTGATGTGAGGGAAGATTTAAGTCCTTATTTTTTTGATTCTTATTTTATAAAATAGCTAAAAGAATAGTTCCTATCTATATCTATCAGATAGATTAAACAATTGTTACTCTTATAGATATTCTATGTTAAATAGGGTTAGATATTGAAATTTGCCTTTTCAATTTAAGAGATCATAAAATTTTTGTTTCATACCGAAAAGCGACTCTCACTGAACTAGAGCAATAATAATATATACATATAGACTATGCATTTCCTAGTTTTATATACGTATTTTCATATTTTGTTTAACTTAAGATTCAATAATCTTTCTATAAGATTGTCATAAAAGAAATAAAGGAAAAAATAAAGTGAATGGATTCCTTTATCTCAATTCTTCCCACTCCTTCCATAGATTTTTAATTATTCATTAGAGTCAAACACGAAATACCTAAACGTTCAAATAAAATAGACCGCGTATTATTAATGAAATTCGGACAAACAAAGATATTCAACTTAAGATTTTCCTTTTCTAATTAACTTCAATCTACTCCTCAAATTCTATGAGAATCAAAAATAAGAAAAAAGGGGGCCTTTTTTCGGGATTCTTACTATCTTATATAAGTACAAAGCTGAATAAGTATAGATTAAATTCTTCCTCCCCCTCTTATTTTAGTACCCTAACCTAGTTTTAAGAAAGAAGGAAATCCCCTTAATTGAATTCAATTTATAGTATAAATAACTCCTAGATCCAAAAAATGACTTTTAAAGAATAGAAAATAAGATCTAAGAAAGATGGGTTCTTTCGTACAAAATTCATATGATATGCATCATTGAAAATTAAATATCAGATGGAATCTAAGTAAATAACTTTCCTCAATAGAACGAAAATAAACATATAATCAAAAACAAACCACTCGAGTTTTTAATTAAAGTCCTTGTATTGTGATTTCTATTCCTATTTTACTTGGATTACAAATGGATTCAGGTGCCGCCGCGTGTCATTTGAACTCGATTCAGTTCGAGTTTGTGAAAAAAAGAAAGATTTATTTAGAGAAGAAGAATAATAAAAAAAAAAAAAAAGAACTAAGAATTGCATTTTATTCAATATTAGACCCTTAAACATAAACAAAAAGTTGTTCACAAGAATCTTACTCTACTTATTTTTATTTTTTTATTCTAATCAAATTTAGATTTAGAGTGGAATATGGTCTGGGACGGAAGGATTCGAACCTCCGAATACCGGGACCAAAACCCGTTGCCTTACCACTTGGCCACGCCCCATTTAAATTTCTATTCGACACTAATAAAGAATAATGCTGGTATTAGTTGATCGTCAATTCCAATCCAAATATCTAATTTTGAGAATATATTATTGCTAAGATTTTGATACGTATATATATAGAATAAAATTCAATTTATTGATCATTACATATAATTCAATTAAGATATTGTATGAAAGTCGAATTTCTTCTATTCTATTTGAGAATGGGAGGGTTTTTGATTGGGTGAATTCAAAGACAAAGAAGAATTTTTTCTACCCTACTTTCTTCCTTTTGACTTCATATCAATAACTCAATCAAAATGCAATTATCTCCAAGAACAAAATGTCTGTTATGCTTAATATCTTTAATTTGATCTGTATTAATTCGGCTCTTTATTCGAGTAATTTTGTCTTCGCCAAATTGCCGGAGGCCTATGCTTTTTTGAATCCGATTGTAGATTTTATGCCAGTCATACCGCTGTTTTTTTTTCTCTTAGCCTTTGTTTGGCAAGCTGCTGTAAGTTTTCGTTGAGATATTGAATATTATCCTAGAAAATTCAGGATTTATTTGGAAAAGTCTATCAATTGGATCAGATAAGTCTCACAATAATGAACAACCCTCAACTCAAAGAAATTCTTGACTAGACGCGATAAATCTAAATCACCCCATTTCCCCATCCCCATTTTTTTTTTCCAGTGAAAGACACTAATCCTATTAATATCAGAGTATTCGAGAATATATAATTTCTAATTTGAAGTATAAAATGCAATTTTAGTAATGAAAGACTCTTATGACAAAAGAATTTTCATAAATTCCAAATTTTTTTATTTCTAGAAAGCACTTCATTTCGTGATGTCAAAATAGGATTAGGATATGTGGTATAAAAACAGACGATCTATTCCCCCTTTTCCCCCAAAAATGATCTTGGAGATTGTGTAATGCTTACTCTCAAACTTTTCGTTTATACAGTAGTGATATTCTTTGTTTCTCTCTTCATCTTTGGATTCCTATCTAATGATCCAGGGCGTAATCCTGGACGTGAAGAATAAAATGAAAAATGATTTGAAAATTTTGAAAGATAAATGAAATTCAAATATCAAGTCAGCGAGGGAGGCGGAAAGAGAGGGATTCGAACCCTCGGTACAAATAACTTGTACAACGGATTAGCAATCCGCCGCTTTCGTCCACTCAGCCATCTCTCCCAATTGAAAAAAAATTACTATGTTACATTACACATAAAGTAAGGATTAAAAAAGGCTTTCTTTCTATCTTTTTATTATATAGGTTCGATGTGTATAACTTTTATCAGTAATTCAATTTAGATAAAGTAAGAGCTAAAAGGATCCAATTGTTTTCATTTTAATCGAAAGGGCCCTTTTCTTTTACTCCCACGACCGGGCTGGCTAGGTCAATACCTAGCCAGGCTCTTTTTTTGTTCCAACGAATGATAGATAAAAACTTTTATCGGATTTGAAAACAGAAAGACTTGTTAGTAAATTAAAACAACTCGAAAGTGTCATTTCTTATTATTTTTTTATATTTTTTGTAATAAAAATATAGAATAAACAAAAGAAACTCTGGACTCTTACACAACGCATTTTATGTTATGATTTTGGTGCTTTTAGTGAATCGTCTCTATCAAAATTACTTCAGTAAAAGAAAGAAATTCTTATTTAATTTTAGTTATTTAATCTTTTCCTAATTTAATCCTGCGAACACAAAAATCAAGTTAACACTCTAATTTTCATGATTCGTTTAGGATCCTATTTTGATTGCGCCAAATGCCTCTGTTCGACAAAAGATCCATTTGTATACAATAATCACATTGTAGCGGGTATAGTTTAGTGGTAAAAGTGTGATTCGTTCTATTAATCCCCTTAATAGTTAAGGGGTCCCTCGGTTTAATTTATATTCCGATTAAAAACTTTTTTCTTAAAAGGATTAAATCCTTTACCTCTCAATGACTGATTCGAGGAAAAATAGAAATTCTCGTGATTTGTATCCAAAGGTCAATTCTAAATTGAAAAATTGGATTCTAAAATTGCGAAACATAATTTGTGAATTGGATTAATACTTCCAATTAAATAATTATGAATAAAGATCCATGGCTGAAGATAGAAAAGTGGATTTCTAACCGTAACTAAATCTTCAATTTGGAGGAGAAGAAATTGAAGCAAAATAGCTATTAAATGATGACTTTGATTTACTAGAGACATCGACAGATTGTTTTAGCTCGGTGGGAACAAAGTACTTTTCCTAAGGATTTTTTGAAATAGAAATAAAGAACGAAGGAACTAGAAAGATTGTTACAATTATCTTATTCTAGCGGGATCATCTAGAAAGCGAGTCTTTTTGAATTC